AACAAAACTATTTTTTAAATTTTTGAGTTCTCTAAACTCTCTACTCTTAACATTCTAAAACGCACTCGATATTCTAACACGTGGTTTTCAATATAGTAGCACGAGATATAGTAAAGGTTCTACTCTGAACCCCCCCCTCCTAACTTAGATGGAACTAATCTTCTAAATTTCATTAACAATGAAATGCCGCCGACTTTGGCTTCATCTAATCAAAAAGAAATAGGAATGGAGTTAAACCACTCTAGATTAGGATTAGAAGTCCTTTCTACACCACTACTTCTAAATAAGAAAGAGGAAATTTTCCTATCTTTGGGGTATGAGCCCATTAGCTTAAACTTAGCTTACCTTCTTTTAATAGCCTACTCCCCCCTCCGGGGGTCCCGGACTTAAGTTTCTAAAACACTTACGCCGTTCTTCCACACTTCACTTCGTTCCGTTTCTTTCGCTTCTCAATCAGTCACTTCGTGCCTACGCTCGTTGCGCTCTCCAATCAGTCACTTCGTGCCTACGCTCGTTGCGCTCTCGATCATCCACTCCGTGTCTACGCTCCGCTATCTTCGAGTCTTACTCACTATCTTCGAGTCTTACTTCACTATCTCCAAGCTCACTCCACTCCTTGTTCCGTGTGTCAATCCTTAACCCGATTCTCAAAAGTAGTTAATGTTTTGATATCTTTTTCTTCTTTTAATTCTCTTTCTTCTCAGACTTAACACTCGTTCATTTACACCTCGACACTCATTCCATTCGACAATATTGGTATACGTCGCCAGACTTAAATATCTTTCAGCAAGGTAAGATTCTAAAAAGTCACCAATTCAAATAAACCCAGTCCAGTCTTTGCTCAGGTCACTCCCTCACTTAAAAAGTTCAGCTCGTTTTCTCCTTCACAATCCTGAAAACCCACTCCGCTACCCGCGTCGCCAATCAATGTTTCTAGTTAATTCACCATCTCATCACGCCCGGTCGGTATAGACACACATCACATCATCACACTCCCCCCCCCGCATAGAGACACATGGGTATAGGTACGCACGCCCTCATGTATAGGTACGAGAGCGTACGATTTAATTCCACACACTTACGCACGTCACGCGTACTCGTAAGTACATGACGTACGTGCTCACGCACATGAGCGGAGCCTACTTAGACACACGGATGCATCCGCAAGTAGGCACTAGGCGCATGTACGCACACACGTTTATAGGCGCAAGCGCGCACGCGAACGCGCGCGACAATCAAACAAGTCAAAAAGCAAGGAACGTTGGGTATCACGACAGTAAATCTATGGTTTCACATGGTTAATCACAACAATTTCGTTGTTCAGGTTGGTCCCCACTAACACAAACCTATTTTGTTACTAGAAATGGGCTACTAACAAAACTATTTTTTAAATTTTTGAGTTCTCTAAACTCTCTACTCTTAACATTCTAAAACGCACTCGATATTCTAACACGTGGTTTTCAATATAGTAGCACGAGATATAGTAAAGGTTCTACTCTGTTTCAAGCTACTACTTAAATTTAAATTAATCTAATCTCACAAAAAAATCTACTACTTTTATAAATAGTTAATTTGGCAGAAAATTGCCACGCATTTAGGATGCGTTCATGTAAGTTTAAATCTTACAATTAACAAACACTCTTGTATCAGTATGTTCTAATCATACGAAACTAATTATTAAAATTTTCCACTTATTATTTGCATTCACTTAGTTGAAGCTTCTTCTACTCCCCAATCCTTTCGTACTAAGGGAATATATTATAATTTAAGGATAGAAACCAACCTGGCTTACGCCGGTTTGAACTCAGATCATGTAAGAAATCAAAAGTCGAACAGACTCTCCAGCAAAGCTGCTACACCTTGCTAATCTCCTAATCCAACATCGAGGTCGCAAACTCTCTTATCGATATGAACTCTCCAAGAAAATTACGCTGTTATCCCTAAGGTAACTTAGTCTTTTAATCTCTCCTTAAGGATCAATTTTCTACTTAAAAGTATTAATTTTCAAAGAGTGGTTTTTAATAACTCTCTGTCGCCCCAACAAAAATCATTAACTTAATATGACATCACTTTATTGTCTTTATTAAAATAAAAATTAAAGCTCTATAGGGTCTGATCGTCCTTTAAACTTATTTAGGCTTTTTCACCCAAAAATGAAATTCAAATTTTATTCTAGAGACAGCTTTTCTCTCGTCTTGCCGTTCATTCCAGCCTCTAATTAAGAGACTAATGATTATGCTACCTTCGCACGGTTAGAATACCGCGGCTATTTACATCAAATGCATTGAGCAGGCAGTACTTATTATAAATCAATAAGCGATGTTTTTGATAAACAGGCGGAGAAAATTTTGCCGAATTCCTTTAGAATATCTCCACATAAACAAATCATTAATTTATTTTACTTAAGACTTCTAAACACATTATTCTACTAATTCAAGCATCATTACTAAAACTAATTTGTTAAATTTATTAACCTAATAAAAAACATGAATGTTTATAAATCTTTTTAGAATAAGCATAAGTTATAACACACATTAATTAATAGCTTACTATTAAAGCTTGTTGTGCTTTTTATTCCACAAAACATTTCATTCACCTCCAATTCATTTGGAGAGCTCATCCCCCCCAAACTTTCCTCAGTTTTATTTAATAAAAATTAAATTTCTCATAAACAACAACTGAATCGAATTAAATTCATTTCTCAGGTAACCAGATATAAATTGTTCGTATAGCATTTCACTACTAAAATAGAATTACAAAAAATGATACTACATTTAAATTCCTACTATTTTAGATCACTAATTTTTCGGGAAATCTTTAATTTAAAGAAAATTTTGCTTAACCCTGATACACAAGGTACGATTATTAAAATCTACTTTAATTCAACTTTCAAACATTCCTTTACAGTACTCTTCACTATAGGTAATCTACTCTCTTCTTTAATCAATACTAAGAAAAAGAAATTAAAAATCCTTTTATTACAAAAACTTAACCAAGTTATAGTTATCAGAATAACCCGAATTGCACGAGTATCTATTCAATGTAAATGAACTGCTTAACTTATCAAGCTCTATTCTGATCATTCTAGATACACCTTCCGGTACATCTACTATGTTACGACTTATCTCCTTTTAAAAAGGAGAGCGACGGGCGATATGTACACATTCCATTGCTAGTTCAAAAAACTTTTCTCAAATCTTTTTACTAACAAATCCACCTTCTCAAAAGATTTACACTTTTGTTCCGTAATTAATAAATTTAATTGTAGCTCACCTCTACTTAACCATATGCTGTACCATGACCTGAAGTTATTAAGCTCAATTAACGATGGAAGCATTCTTCTAAAGCAACCTGTCAACGGCGATATACAAACTGAAAAACAAGATTAAGTAAGATTCAACGAGGACTATCAATTACAGGGCAAGCTCCTCTGTTCAGATGAAATGCCGCCAAAATCTTTGGGTTTGAAGAACAACTTTTACTACCCTAAATTCATTTTATCTAGAATAACAGGGTATCTAATCCTGGTTTCTCATCTAGATTTTACAGATTAAACACTATGAGTATCAAAAGATACACTAAATAAAATAAATTCTACCTTAAATTTACTCACTATCTCACTCAATACTCACTCCTTATCTTACTAAACTTATTTTACTGCTCCACTCGAATCCTTCGTCTAACCGCGGCGGCTGGCACGATTTTAGCCGATTCTAAAAATTTACCTAATTCCAATTTCATTGATAATTAATACTATATACTACTTTAATAAATATTTAAAATCCCTATTTGTATATATATTCAATTTATAGCAGAACTAAAGCTAGATTCAAACTCTCTACTCTTAACATTCTAAAACGGGGTAGAAAAAGATTGATTAGATTTTAACAAGCCAGCGTGAAACTGAGTAACCATTTTTAGAACCCTGAGAATCAAAAAAGGGGGAAACTTCCCCCTTCCTCTATCTTCTCTGATTCTCAGGAGGGGGTTTTAGTGGCGTGACTACCATTCTGCGAATACCCTCAGTTAAGCTAAGTAGAACAATGGGCGCAGAAAAATAACAACTTCAATTTGTTTTCTTAACTGTTAGAGATCAGATTCTCATTCTTATCATGAAAAGATAAAGTAATTTTTATACTATAACAGCATTAAAAAGATAAAAGGGCTTGCTCAGCCTCAAAAGAAATTATCTTCTTTTTAAATGTTTAGCCCAAGGCATGTAACTTTTCTTACATTTATTATATTCAGAATTCTTTTAGTAAGGTCATCTACATCCTGACTAGTTAGGTGAGTGGGAATCGAGCTAAATACACTTTGTTTTATTCCTTTAATATTAAGATTTAAATCAGGACGAGAAGGAGAGTCAGCTATTAAATACTTTTTAACTCAAACTTTAGCTTCAGTGATTTTATTAATTAGAATTCTATTTATTAAATCTTTTTCTTTCACTATTTCTTCAATTTTTCTAAGTTTTGCTTTATTTATTAAAATAGGTGTGGCCCCCTTTCATAGCTGAATAGTAGCCGTGGGTGAAACGCTGCACTGATTAGGTCTATATCTACTTCTAACTATTCAAAAGATCAACCCTCTTATTATAATCATTTCCAGATCGTGATCTTGGGGGTTACTTTTAATTGCAATTATTTTTTCTTCAGTAATAGGTGCGATCTTAGGTCTCTCTCACACCAATCTTCGAAAGTTATTGATTTTTTCATCAATTAACCATCTGGGGTGGCTTCTGATAGCAATAACAGGAGGTTTAGCCTTATTGAGAATTTATTTTTTAATCTACTGTCTTCTCCTGACTCCGATTGTGTTTCTTTCTAAAAAAAGTAATTTAAACTATCTAAACCAAATTTCTTCTCTCCCCCATCAAAGTCATATCTTACTCATTGTCTTAATTAGAATACTGTCGTTAGGAGGGCTACCACCATTTTTAGGATTTTTCCCCAAATGATTAGTAATTAATCAATTAGTCTGAAGAGAAAATTTTATTTTATGTATGATTTTAATTTTATCTAGCCTATTCACTTTATACTACTATTTACGTATTAGATATTCTTCACTTATCTTAAGTAAACTTTTAATTGAACCACGATGACAAGTCTACTCTTACTATTTTATCTTCTCCGTGACTCTTACCTCTTCACTAATGGGATTTATTTTAATCTTTTTATGTTAAGATTTTAAGTTAAAGTTAAACTATGAGCCTTCAAAGCTCGAAATGGAAATAGTTCCAAATCTTAAATGCTTGTATGTTTTACATCTCAAGAATTGCAATCTTACATTTTTCATTAAACTAAAGCATCCGTTCATAATACAAGAGGACTCCCTCATTTTTAGATTTACAATCTAACGCTTTTAACTTCGGCCATTGTATTTAATTGCGTCGTTGGTTGTATTCAACCAACCATAAAGACATTGGAACTTTATATTTTATCTTTGGTATTTGATCCGGAATAGTAGGAACTGCGCTTAGAATACTTATTCGAGCTGAACTTGGACAATGTGGAAGATTAATTGGAGATGATCAAATTTATAATACTATTGTTACTGCTCACGCATTTGTAATGATTTTTTTCATAGTTATACCAATCCTGATTGGGGGGTTTGGAAATTGATTAGTCCCTCTAATACTAGGGGCTCCGGATATAGCTTTCCCACGATTAAATAATTTAAGATTCTGACTTCTTCCTCCATCTTTAACTCTGCTTCTAGTAGGAAGAGCTGTTGAGGGGGGTGCTGGTACAGGATGGACAGTTTACCCTCCTCTTTCTGGCCCAATCGCTCATGCAGGTGCCGCAGTTGATCTTAGAATTTTCTCACTCCATCTAGCAGGGATTTCTTCAATTTTAGGTGCAGTAAATTTTATTACAACAATTATAAATATACGATCTCAAGGAATAACACTTGATCGAATTCCTCTTTTTGCGTGAGCAGTGGGAATTACAGCACTTTTACTTCTTTTAAGACTTCCTGTATTAGCAGGGGCAATTACAATATTATTGACAGATCGAAATTTAAATACTTCTTTCTTTGACCCTGCTGGAGGGGGAGACCCTATTTTATATCAGCACTTATTTTGATTCTTTGGTCACCCTGAAGTTTATATTCTTATCTTACCTGGGTTTGGAATAATTTCACATATTATCAGACACGAGAGGGGGAAAAAAGAAGCTTTTGGAACACTAGGAATAATTTATGCTATACTTGCGATTGGAATTCTTGGATTTGTAGTATGGGCTCATCACATATTTACAGTAGGAATGGATGTCGACACTCGAGCTTACTTCACAGCAGCAACAATAATTATTGCAGTCCCAACTGGGATTAAAATTTTTAGGTGATTAGGCACACTTCATGGTGCTCAACTTACTTACTCACCATCATTAATTTGGGCTGCAGGGTTCGTCTTTCTATTTACCGTGGGGGGACTAACAGGAGTTGTTCTTGCTAACTCAAGAATCGATATTTGTATACACGATACTTACTATGTAGTTGCTCATTTTCATTATGTCCTATCAATAGGCGCAGTCTTTGCAGTCTTTGCAGGAGTAATTCACTGATTCCCCCTATTTACTGGATTAACCTTTCAACCAACTTGATTAAAAATCCACTTCACTGTAATATTCTTAGGAGTGAACTTAACTTTCTTTCCTCAACACTTTCTAGGTCTTGCAGGAATACCACGACGGTATTCAGACTACCCAGATGCAATAATATCGTGAAATGTAGTTTCTACAGTAGGTTCAATAATTTCATTCGTAGCAACACTAGGATTTATTTTTATTGTTTGAGAAGCTTTGGTATCCGCTCGATTCGTTCTGTTTGCAACACATTTACCAACATCCCTAGAATGGCAGCACTCTTACCCCCCAGCTGAACATAGATATCTAGAACCCCTTTATATCTCTCAATAAAAGAGAATTCTAATGTGGCAGAAAAGTGCGCTAGATTTAAGCTCTAGATATAAGAGAAAGTCTCTTCTTTAGAAAATGTCAACATGACTACAATTTGGATTCCAAGACAGAGCTTCGCCTCTAATAGAACAATTAATTTTCTTTCATGACCATGCCATATTAATTCTAATTATAATTATAACTTTAGTAGGATATTTCATAATTACACTTACTACCAACCAACTAGTTAATCGTTATCTCTTAGATGGGCAAATAATTGAAATTATTTGAACTGTATTTCCCGCACTCATTTTAGTAACTATCGCACTTCCTTCCTTACGATTACTATATCTAATCGACGAAGTTACAGAACCAGCTTTAACTGTTAAAACAATTGGCCACCAGTGGTATTGAAGATACGAATACTCAGATTTCGGAAATATTGAATTTGACTCTTACATAATTCCTGAGGATAGTTTAGAAGTGGGAGGTTTTCGACTTTTAGAAGTTGATAATCGAGTAATTTTACCTTACTTAACCCAAATTCGACTTCTAATTAGAGCTGCTGATGTAATTCATTCATGAACAGTTCCTGGGTTGGGGATTAAAGCCGATGCAGTACCAGGACGATTAAACCAACTTAATCTTCTATTTAACCGACCGGGTGTTTTTTACGGACAATGTTCTGAAATTTGTGGTGCGAACCATAGATTTATGCCTATTAGAGTAGAATCCATCAAACCTGATGAATTCTTAAAATGAGTAGAAAATTAGTCACTGCAAAGCTTTAAGCAAGCGTAGGCCTTTTAAGTCTAAGATAATAAAGTAGCATTTATTTACAGTGAAAGAACTTAGTTAAATTAATAACATTAGCTTGTCAAGCTAAAATTACTTCCTGAAAAGTAGCTCTTAATGCCTCAAATCTGGCCTATAAATTGGTTAGTATTATTCTTATTCTTTTTATTGTGTTTCATTACATTCATAACTGTAATGTATTTCAATATCCCATTACAAAGTGAAAAAAGAAACATTAAGTCTATTAAATCTCCTTCTTTAACATGAGAATGATAACAAACTTATTCTCAATCTTCGACCCCGCATCTTCATTCTCTCTCCCTCTTAATTGACTAAGAACGTCATTAGGATTATTATTCCTTCCGTATTCTTATTGAGTTCTCCCAAATCGATTTACTGTACTTTTTAATCTTATCACTTCAACTCTCCACAAAGAATTTAAAGTTTTATTAGGTGCAGATTATAAAAAAGGACACACTTTTATTTTTATTACACTATTTGTTTTCATCATATTTAATAATCTTCTAGGTCTTCTCCCTTATGTATTCACATCAACTAGACACCTCTCAATAACTCTCACACTGGCACTTCCTTTATGATTAAGATTTATATTCTTCGGGTGAATCAACCACACTAAACACATACTAGCTCACTTAGTTCCTCTTGGAACCCCAGGGGCTCTAATACCATTTATAGTACTGATTGAAACCATCAGAAATGTAATTCGACCAGGAACATTGGCGGTTCGACTTGCTGCAAACATAATTGCTGGACATTTACTTTTAGTTCTTTTAGGAAACCAAGGACCCAATGTAAGTTCATCTATCCTTACTCTTCTTATTATTACTCAAATCTTACTATTAACTTTAGAGTCAGCTGTGGCTGTTATTCAATCTTATGTTTTCGCAGTTTTAGCTACTCTTTACTCTAGAGAAGTATAGTCAATGTCAGCGCATTCTAATCACCCATTTCACCTCGTAGAAAAAAGACCATGACCTCTCTTAAGGGGGTTTAGAGTCCTTATTACAGTAACAGGTGTGGCCAAATGATTCCACACATTCGATATATCCCTCATACTTCTAGGCTTAGTGAGGACCCTTTTAATTATAGCACAATGATGGCGAGATGTCGTCCGAGAGGGGACTTACCAAGGACATCACACATATTTAGTAGGCTTAGGCTTACGATGGGGTATAATTCTTTTTATTACATCCGAAGTTTTATTTTTTGTTTCCTTCTTCTGAGCTTTCTTCCATAGAAGGTTAGCCCCAACTGTAGAAATCGGATGTGTTTGACCACCGACGGGTATCCAACCTTTTAACCCCTTCCAAATTCCTCTTCTCAATACTGCTATCTTACTTGCTTCAGGTGTTACAGTAACATGGGCCCACCACGCACTTATTGAAGGTAATTTCACACAAACTAGACAAGGTTTAATTTGCACAGTCCTTTTAGGTCTTTACTTCACAGCACTTCAAGCACTTGAATATTATGAAGCCCCCTTTACAATTGCAGATTCAGTATATGGGTCAACATTTTTTATCGCAACTGGATTTCACGGACTTCATGTAATTGTAGGAACTCTATTCCTTATCGTTTGTTTCCTTCGCCACCATTGATTACACTTCACTAAACGACATCACTTTGGATTTGAAGCAGCTGCTTGATACTGACATTTCGTTGATGTAGTCTGGCTTTTTTTATACATCTCAATTTATTGATGAGGTAACTAGCTTTTTAGTATACAAAGTATATTTGACTTCCAATCAAAAGGTCCAATATTTGGAAAAGGTAATTCTTTACTTCAGTGGTTTCTTTATTATTCTTTTTACAATTTGTTCTATTGTCTTTTTACTTTCAATTATCCTCGCAAAAAAAACAAAGTTAAACCGAGAAAAAGCCTCACCATTTGAATGCGGGTTTGACCCTAACTCGAACCTTCGACTTCCTTTTTCTTTACGATTTTTTTTAATTACAGTAATTTTCTTAATTTTCGATGTAGAGATTGCAGTTCTTCTTCCAGCCACAATTGCCCTACCTTTAGTTAATTCTTTCCATTGATTTCTAACCACAGGATTTTTTCTTTTAATCCTAATTTTAGGCTTATTCCATGAATGAAATCAAGGAGCTCTAGAATGAGCTTCGTAGGGATGTAGTTAAGTATAACATTTGATTTGCACTCAAAAAGTACCATTCTTGGTCTTCCTCAAAGTTTGAAGTAATAATTTACATCTAGTTTCGACCTAGAATTAGATCGTCTTCACGATCCTTACTTTTGTTTAGTTAGATCAGTGCCTGATAAAAAGGATTATCTTGATAGGGTAAATAATGTAGAAATCTACCTGATCTATTTAAGCCCACTTTAAATAAAAGTAGTTCCTAAAACTACTTCGATTGAACTTTACATTAAAAACATCAAAATTAAAACAAGTCATAAAATAAACAATAACAAATGCAACTTCAATTCATTAAATTGTAGTCACTCTAATTTCCGAACTGTAACAGCACTAGTATTTCAAACTGAACCCAACAACACTTCTTCAATTCAAGCTTGATCGTTATACTTTAAAATTTTTCCTCCCAAATGTAAAGATGGCCCAGAAAGATATTGCCCCGATAAAGAAGGGAAAAACCAAAGAGAACCAATAAAATTATGTAGGAAGTAAAAGGAGATTTTTTTAGGGAGAAATGAAAATGAGACTGCCAGTCTCAAAACTCCCCCTAAAAAAATGAATACTAAAGTTAGAAGCTTCAAACTTAAAGGAAGTATGATCGAATACGGAAAATGAAAATTAACTCATCTTAGAGCAGCTCCAGAAATAATAGAGAAAATAGTTAAATTCAAAATAGGATAAGTCATTAAATAATCTTGATCACAAACAAAACTTCTAGGTCCCCCATTAGGAAAATCAACAAAAGTATAATATGTTAATCGCACACTATAACCCACAGTTAAGCCCACTGAAATGAACAAAATTACTAAGATTATTTGATTAGTGAATCCTTGCGCAGCCATCTCGATAATAATATCTTTAGAATAAAATCCAGCAAGAAAAGGAAATCCGCACAAAGATAAATTAGCATAATTTAAACAAACTCCAATCAAAGGAAAATTCTTTACCAATGACCCATACACACGAATATCTTGAGAGCCCCCTACCCCATGAATTGCAGCACCAGCACATAAAAACAATAAAGCTTTAAAAAGAGCATGAATAACTAAATGAAAAAAAGCTAATTCGTACAAACCTAAAGCAATTGAAAACATCATTATACCCAATTGACTTAAAGTGGAAAGAGCAATAATTTTCTTTAAATCGAACTCAAAATTAGCAACTAGTCCTGATATGAATATAGTCATAGTCGCAACAAAAAGTAAAAAGGATTTATCAGTAAACGAGAGGGTCCCTGAGAAACGAATTAACAAATAAACCCCCGCAGTTACGAGTGTAGATGAATGAACTAAAGCCGATACTGGAGTAGGAGCTGCCATAGCAGCAGGTAGTCACGCAGAAAAAGGAATTTGAGCTCTTTTAGTTATAGCTGCAAATATAATTAAGTAACCCAAGGAATTAGATCTTATATGGTCAAATCAAAAAGATCATGTTAAAAAATTATAATCACCTACTATTCTAAATCATGCAATAGTTAAAAGAATGCAAACATCCCCTACTCGATTACTTAACACAGTTAATATTCCAGCTCTACTAGACTTCTTAGTAGGATAGTAAATGACCAAACAGTAAGATACTAACCCCAATCCATCTCACCCTAACAAAATTCTAATAATGTTGGGTCTAATAATCATGATAATTATAGAAATTACAAACGCAAAAACTAAAAGAATAAAACGATCTGCGTTAGGGTCTTCCCTTATATATCTACGCCTGTAAAAAACAACATTAGCTGAAATAAAAAGAACAATCCTTAAAAAAAGGAAAGAAGTTTGGTCAAATAAAAAAGTAGCAGTAAGATTATTTTCCCCTCCACCAAACCTTCACTCAAGAAATACACTTTTTTCATTCAGATTTATTAAAAATCTTAAAACTAAACTAACTAAACTCCCGTTAATTAAAAAGAAAGAGATATTTTTATACAAAAAAGTTCTCATGATTGATAACTCATAAGAGTATTTTAGACACCACAAATCTAAGTTTTATTTAAACTATATCAATTAATAAGCCCCAAGTAGCCCTCAAAGACTAAAAATAAGAGGGATAAAATGAAATGCTAAAGTTGAATGCTCACGGAATCTAGTTTCAGCACCTCTATTAATCTCAATTAATCGATTACCATGTTGCGTTGCAGAAAATAAAAAAAGATTATAAGCCGCTCCTATAAAAGAAGCCAATCCGACAATCAATGCAACCAACATCCCTCTTCCTAGTCTAGACATAAAAATCAAAATTTCTCCAGCTAAATTAGGTGTGGGAGGAGCTGCTATATTCGCTGCAGCGAATAAGAACCATCAAAGCGTCATTAAAGGTATAGAAGAAATACAACCTCGAATTAACAGTATTCTCCGTCTTCCCAATCGATAATACAAGACACCCACTAAATAAAATAAACCTGATGAACATAGACCATGGGCTACTATAATAATAATGCAACCAAACCAAGCAGTTCAATTCAACAAAAATAAACCCACAATTACTAAACCTATGTGAGCCACTGAGGAATAGGCAATTAAAGATTTTAAGTCAGTCTGACGAATACAAATAAAAGATGCAGAAATCGCACCAAATAGACCTAAATTAATTAATCAAGAAGAAGCGCTTCAACTACTCTCCATCACTAACGGAATTATTCGAATTAATCCGTAACCACCAAGTTTTAGTAAAATCCCAGCAAGTACTATTGAACCTGCCATAGGGGCTTCAACATGGGCTTTCGGTAATCAAAGGTGACCAAAATACACAGGCAACTTTACTAAAAAAGCCACCACCACAGCTAAAAACAAAAAGACTCTTCCTCTTGTTACTACAAGAGGGAGGAGGTTTAAATCAAGTGAGCCAAATTCTGTCTGAAAGAAAAGAAGTGCAATTAAAAGTGGAAGTGATGCGAAAAGAGTATAAAATAACAGATAATAAGATGCTTTTACCCGTTCTGGTTGGTAACCTCAACCAAAGACTAGTATAAAAATAGGAATTAATGTAGCCTCAAATAAAATATAAAACATTAACAAATCAGAAGATGAAAATGATAAAACCAAAAGAAGATTCATGAATAAAACTAAAAATAAAAAAAGACTTTCTTTATTTCTCCCGAATTTAACATAATATCTCCCATTAATTATCAATAAACTTACTCATAAAGTTAAAAAAATTAAAAAAAATCTCATTTTATCCACCAAAACAAAATGAATTATACCTAAATCAAAACTCATCTCAGTTATCCAACGACAAGAAACTAAACTAATTAAGCAAATTAGTCCCCATCAATTCTTTATTGCCGACAAAATACATAATAATGAACAAAACATAATTACTGCTCTCATATTTAATTAATTAAATTTAAAATTAACAAGTTAATGAATTCATTGAGCCAAAATAGTCCCTTCTATAATTCCGTACAATAAGAACTAAAATGGATAACCCAAGAGCCCCTTCACAGGCCACTAAAGTCAAGAAAATAAGAATGAACCCGTGAAAAACCCTTAAAGAACTCAAATATATTAAAGCTATAAATATTATCAATATTAGACCCTCTAAACTTAAAAGAGTTGCCAAAAGATGTTTACGCTTAGATACAAATGCAAATAAAAACAAAAAAATACCTTGAAAAATCACTCACCAAACAAGATCTAAAGTCAATTGTGACACATGCCTATGTAGTTTATACTAAAACAGTGGTCTTGTAAACCACAAAAGGTTATTTAACCCAAAGGCATCAGAAAAATAGAAATCTATATCTCAAACTCCCAAAGTTTGTATTTTACTTAAACTATTTTCTGATATTTTAATTCAATTTTACTCACTCTCACTTCTTATGTTCTTAATTTTCATTTTCCCAATTTTAAATCACCCCCTAGCTATGGGTTTAAATCTCTTACTGTCAACTATTTTTATCGCAATTATTACTAGAGGGATAGTAAATTCATTTTGAATCTCTTATACACTTTTATTAATTCTGTCAGGGGGGCTACTCGTAATCTTCGTTTATGTATCACTTCTAGCATCAAATGAAAACTTCAAAAGAAATATCAGTCTCCCGTTACTAATGTTCCTAATAAGATTCATTGTTACCATAACAGTTAGATGATTTAAAAGGGACAGGGGGGTTAGAAACCAACTCGACAACTTTAACTTAACTTTAACTAATTGACTTTGCTGACTTTATAATTCTGAATTATATCAATTCACTATATTTATTATTATCTACCTACTTATCACTTTATTGGTCGTTGTTTTTAACACTAAAAAAAACACCTTTCCTCTTCGTAGAAGAAAATAATGTTAACATTACGTTCAACACACCCCCTACTTAAAATTATCAATGGAGCACTTGTTGATTTACCCTCACCTTCAAATATTTCAGCCTGGTGAAATTTTGGGTCTCTCTTAGGACTTTGTTTGGGTGTTCAAATTGCTACAGGCTTATTCTTAGCAATACATTATACACCTGAAATCTCATTAGCTTTTTCTAGGGTAGTACATATCATACGAGATGTAAATTACGGTTGATTATTACGAGTAATTCATGCAAATGGCGCATCCTTTTTCTTTATTTGCATCTACCTCCACGTCGGTCGTGGAATATACTACGGATCGTATCATTACGAATTAGTATGATTTTCAGGAATCGCTCTTTTATTCTTAACAATAGGAGCGGCTTTTATAGGATATGTCTTACCTTGAGGCCAAATATCTTTCTGAGGTGCGACTGTTATTACTAATCTAGTTTCTGCCATCCCTTACGTAGGAGATATAATTGTACAATGAATTTGAGGGGGATTTGCTGTGGATAATGCTACACTAAATCGATTCTTCACTTTCCATTTTCTCATCCCATTTATTATTGCTGCCATGGTTATAGTTCATCTCCTTTTCCTCCATCAAACAGGATCAAATAACCCACTGGGAGTAAAAAGAGATTTAGATAAAATTCCTTTCCATCCTTACTTCTCTATTAAAGACTTATTCGGATTTCTAGTAATATTAGCTTTTCTTATCCTCATTTCATTAATCGACCCTTATTTATTAGGAGACCCAGAAAATTTCAATCCCGCAAACCCTCTAGTCACACCTGTCCACATTCAGCCTGAATGGTATTTTCTATTTGCCTACGCAATTTTACGATCAATTCCAAATAAACTAGGAGGAGTAATTGCATTAGTTCTCTCAATTTTAATTCTAGCTATTATACCTTTTTGACACAAAAGAGCATTTCGAGGCCTAGCATTTTACCCAATTAATAAGTTTTTCTTCTGAACTTTTGTAGGCTCAGTATTTATTCTTACCTGAATCGGTGCAAAGCCAGTAGAAGATCCTTATATTTTTGTAGGACAAAGATTTACTGTAATTTATTTTGCTTATTTTATCATAGCCCCAATTCTCTTAAAGGGATGAGATATTTTACTTAAATAGATTGTTTAATTTAACTGGTAAGGTGCTTGTTTTGAAAACAAGAAATAAAAGTTCGAATCTTTTAACAATCTACCTTCTATAACGAAACCAAAAAAGATACTACTAAAACTAAATAAAAGAGAGAAAGAGGTAATAAACTTTTTCAAGCTAATCCCATAAGCTTATCGTAACGAAACCGAGGAAGAGTCCCACGTACTCAAACAAAAAGGAAAGCAACCAAAGTAAAAGAAAAAACTCCCAAAAATGACCCAGGCACAGCCCCCAAATAAAGTACAGAAAATAACATCGATATAAATAAGATCCTGGTATATTCAGCCAGTATAATTAAAGCAAACCCACCTCTAGCATATTCAACATTATAACCAGATACAAGCTCAGATTCTCCTTCAGCAAAATCAAATGGAGTACGATTAGTCTCAGCTAACGCCCTGACAAAAAAAATCCACGCAGAGAAGGGAAAAACAAAAATTAAAGGAATTCCACCCATAAGTTGAAATCTACTTAAATCAAAACTTTGAACAATAAAACACGGAGCTAAAATAATCAAAGCTAACCTTACCTCATAAGAAATAGTCTGAGCAACACCACGAAGCGCACCTAATAAAGCATACTTAGAATTAGATCTCCATCCAGAAGCAAGTAAACCATAAACATTTAAACCCAAACAAACTAAAAAAAACAAGACGCCTAATTCAAAATCTATCAAATTAAAATAAGACGGAATACACCTTCAAACAAAAAGAGCCAAAAAGAAACTGATAATAGGAGCAAAAATAAAAGGAAAATAATTGGAAACACTTGGACCCACATGTTCCTTAGTAAATAACTTAATAGCATCAGCAAACGGCTGCAACAAACCCATAAACCCAGTCTTATTTGGCCCCTTACGCAATTGAATATAACCTAACAGTTTTCGTTCAAACAAAGTAAAAAAAGCCACACCTACTAATACACAAATAACATTTAAAATAAGTAAAACTAACGTTAACATTAAGAAAGAATAAGCTAAGTTTAAGCTAATGGGCTCATACCCCAGCGATGGACAAAAGTCCTTCTTTTATTCAAGAGCACTAATGCTATCCTAACATCTTCAGTGTTATGCTTTAATTTAAGCTACTTAAATCTATACGGTATGGACTTCCACCATATCTTCAGATATCAAAAATCTACATGCACTACACATCCCCGCATAGCCTACTCCCCCCTCCGGGGGTCCCGGACTTAAGTTTCTAAAACACTTACGCCGTTCTTCCACACTTCACTTCGTTCCGTTTCTTTCGCTTCTCAATCAGTCACTTCGTGCCTACGCTCGTTGCGCTCTCCAATCAGTCACTTCGTGCCTACGCTCGTTGCGCTCTCGATCATCCACTCCGTGTCTACGCTCCGCTATCTTCGAGTCTTACTCACTATCTTCGAGTCTTACTTCACTATCTCCAAGCTCACTCCACTCCTTGTTCCGTGTGTCAATCCTTAACCCGATTCTCAAAAGTAGTTAATGTTTTGATATCTTTTTCTTCTTTTAATTCTCTTTCTTCTCAGACTTAACACTCGTTCATTTACACCTCGACACTCATTCCATTCGACAATATTGGTATACGTCGCCAGACTTAAATATCTTTCAGCAAGGTAAGATTCTAAAAAGTCACCAATTCAAATAAACCCAGTCCAGTCTTTGCTCAGGTCACTCCCTCACTTAAAAAGTTCAGCTCGTTTTCTCCTTCACAATCCTGAAAACCCACTCCGCTACCCGCGTCGCCAATCAATGTTTCTAGTTAATTCACCATCTCATCACGCCCGGTCGGTATAGACACACATCACATCATCACACTCCCCCCCCCGCATAGAGACACATGGGTATAGGTACGCACGCCCTCATGTATAGGTACGAGAGCGTACGATTTAATTCCACACACTTACGCACGTCACGCGTACTCGTAAGTACATGACGTACGTGCTCACGCACATGAGCGGAGCCTACTTAGACACACGGATGCATCCGCAAGTAGGCACTAGGCGCATGTACGCACACACGTTTATAGGCGCAAGCGCGCACGCGAACGCGCGCGACAATCAAACAAGTCAAAAAGCAAGGAACGTTGGGTATCACGACAGTAAATCTATGGTTTCACATGGTTAATCACAACAATTTCGTTGTTCAGGTTGGTCCCCACTAACACAAACCTATTTTGTTACTAGAAATGGGCTACTAACAAAACTATTTTTTAAATTTTTGAGTTCTCTAAACTCTCTACTCTTAACATTCTAAAACGCACTCGATATTCTAACACGTGGTTTTCAATATAGTAGCACGAGATATAGTAAAGGTTCTACTCTG